ATCCCTTATTCTGGATGGACTCGAAAAAAGAACTAGATTGTATAATGAAAATACAAAAAAAACATATTTACCGAAAATATATGATCCTTTTTTAAATGGAGCCTACCGTGGACAAATTAAAAAATTGTTTTCACTTTCAATCCAAAATGAAATTTCCAAAAAAAAGGACATAGAAAGAAGTTGGATAAATAAAATTCATAGTCTCTTTCTTATTATAAATTATTTAGAATTTGAACAAAAAAAAAATAAATTAGAAAATTTTGATAAAAAATTATTTAAAAAAGAAACTCTTTTTTTCTTGAACTTAATTAATGAATTTACTGAAAAATCAAGTTTCAATTTTAAAACAAATTATTTACTTACTGAACAGAAACAGGTGAGAATTAATTCAGAAGGACAAAAAAAAAAAATAAAATTGCTATTTGATAAAGTTCTAAACGATCCTAACAATAAAGCAATTCGAAACGAATCTATTGGACTAAAAGAAATACGCAAAAAAGTTCCTCGTTGGTCATACAAATTAATAAATAGTTTTGAACACGCCGACGGCCCAATTGAAGAAATGTTAGGAAGAACTCCTGAAATTCGTTCAAGAAAATGCAAACGTGTAGTGATTTTTAATCATGACCTAAGAAATACCAATATTTCTAGTAATACATCTAATAATCCACAAGAGATTACTAAAAATATTAAAAATAACGACGATTATGAAGAACCAAAGGTAATTTCTTTAATACGTTTTTCACAACAATCAGATTTTCGTCGAGACATAATCATAGGCTCGATGCGCGCCCAAAGGCGTAAAACGCTTATTTGGAAATCCTTTCAAGCGAATAGTCATTCCCCCCTTTTTTTGGACAGAATAGACAAAGATTTTTTTTTTTCTTTTTCCGCGCCGGTGAAAAAAAAAATTCAAAATTGGTTATGGAAAAACAAAGAATTTCCAGTTTCAGATTATAGAGAAAAAAGAGAAAACGAAAGGATTAAAAAAAACGAAGAGAAAAAAAAAGAAGAAGAACGTATAGAAAGAGCCGAAGCCTGGGATAGCATTGTAGTTGTTCAAATAATAAGAAGTCTTGTGTTAGTAATCCAATCAATTCTGAGAAAATATATTATATTACCCTCATTGATAATAGTTAAAAATATGGGTCGTATACTATTGTTTCAATCTCCCGAATGGTCTGAGGATTTAAAAGATTGGAAGAGAGAAACGCATGTTAAATGCACTTATAACGGCATTCAATTAGCAGAAAATGAATTCCCAAAAAACTGGTTAATAGACGGTATTCAGATAAAGATCCTATTTCCCTTTCGTCTGAAACCTTGGCACAAAGCTAAGCTTAAGCGACAAGAAACTTCTAATAATCCGATCAAAAAGAAAGAACAAACAAATGATTTTTCTTTTTTAACAGTTTTGGGGATGGAAACTGAACTTCCTTTTGGTTCTCCCCGAAAACAAATTTCATTTTTTGAACCTATTTTTAAAGAAATCAAAAGAAAATTAATAAAATTGAAAAAGAAATGTTTTAGAGTTGTCAAAGAAAGAAAAGAAAGAACAAACTCAAAAGAAACAAAAGAAGGGGTTATTCAAAATCAAAGCATTCTTTTTTTTAAAAAAATAATAAAAGAACTCTCAAAAATAAACCTAATTTTCTTGAAAGAGAAAGAAGTCGAAATATATGAATTGAGTAAAAAAAAAAAAGAAAAAAATTTGATAATTAATAATGAGATAATGGATGAATCATCGATTAACATTGAATCGACGAATTGGACAACCTTTTCATTGAAAAAAAAAAAAATACAAGATCTAACTAATAAAACAAATACAATCATAAATCAAATACAAAAAATTCCAAAAGACAACAAAAGGGGATTTATAAACCCACAAAAAATTTTTAGTTTTAACGAAATAAGTTATGCTGATGAAAGATTGAAATTTCCAAAAAAGATTTTTCAGACATTAAAATTAAAAAGAAGAAAGGCTCGACTAATCCGTAAATCCTTTTTTTTTTTTCAACTTTTAATTCAAAGGATATCTATAAATATATTTCTATTTATCAGTAATATTCCTAGAATAAATGTACAAGTTTTTTTCTATTTTTTTGAATCAACAAAAAAAATTCTTAATAAATACAGTTCCTATAAAAACCCTATTTCGACTAACGAAACAAATCCAAATATAACTCAGTTTATTTCGACTATAAAAAAATCAATTTCTAATCTTAATAAGTCACAGACTTTTTATGACTTATCTTATTTGTCACAAGCATATGTCTTTTATAAATTATCACAACCCCCCTTTTTTCACTTTTTTAATTTATATAAGTCAAAATTAAGATCTGTCTTTCAATATCAATATAAGGGAACATCTTTTTTTCTTAAGAATGGAATAAAGGATTATTTTGTTGGAACGCAGGAAATTTTTAATTCCGAATTAAGACATAGAAACCCCAGCAATTATGGAATAAATCAATGGAAAAATTGGTTAAAGGGTTATTATCAATATGATTTATCTCAGTCTAAATTAATACCCCCAAAATCGCGAAATATAGTAAAGAAAAACTCTATAGTTCAAAATAAACATTTCAAGAAATTTGATTCAAACGAAAAAAATCTATTAATTAACTCCGAAAAACAAAAAAAAAATGTTAAAAAACAAAATAAATATGATCTTTTATCATATAATTTTATTAATTATGAAGATAAGAAGACCCCATCTTTTTATGAATTTCCATTACAAGAAAATCATAATCAAGAGGTCCTTTATAATTACAAAAAAAATAAACAAAAAATTTATAATATGTTGATAGATATTCCTATCAACAATTATCGAGTAGAAGAGAATATTATAGATATAAAGACAAATCCTGATAGAAAATTTTTTGATTTAACAATTCTCAATTATTGTCTTCGAAATAAAATCTATATAGGGGCCTGGGTCGATATCGATACTCACCCCAAGAGTAATAAATATACTAAAACTTGGTCTAACAATTATCAACTAATTGAGAAAATCGACAAAAAAGGTCTTGTTTATCCCACGCTTCATCAAAATCAAGAAATCAACCCATCAAAAAAAAAAACACTTTTTGATTGGATGAGAATAAATGAAGAAATAATAAGTTGTCCCATATCCAATTTGGAACTTTGGTTTTTCCCGGAATTTTTGATACTTTATAATTCGTATAAGATTAAACCATGCGCAATACCAATTAAATCGCTCCTTTTAAATTTTAATGAAAATGTTAGGGAAAATAAAAGCACCGCTGAAAATAAAAAAAGAAATATTTTTCTATCAATATTTTCAAATGAAAAAAAATATCTTGAATTAGAAAACCAAAATCAAAGAGAAAAAGAATTCACAGTTCAAGAAAATTTGGACTTAACTCTGTCAAACCAAGAAAAAGATATTGAAGAAAATTATGCACTATCAAAGATGAAAAAAAATAAAAAACAATACAAGAACAATATGGAAGCGGGATTTGATTTCTTACTAAAAAGATATTTGCTTTTTCAATTGAGATGGGATAATTCTTTAAATACAAAAATGATTGCTAACATCAAAGTATATTGTCTACTACTTAGATTAATAAACCCAAGAGACATTACAATAGCCTCTATTCAAAGGGGAGAAATGAGTCTGGATATTTTAATGATTCAGAAAAATGTAAATCTTACAGAATTGGTTAAAAGGGGAATATTACTTATTGAACCTGTTCGTCTATCTATAAAAAATGAAGGGCAGTTTATTGTATATCAAACTATAGGTATTTCGGTGCGTCATAAGAGTACACACACGATTAATCAAAGGTACCGAGAAAAGGAACCGGTTGATAAGAAAAATTTTGATGAAGTCATTTCAAAACATCAAAAGATGGCTGAAAATAGAGACAAAAACCATTATGATTTGTTTGTTCCTGAAACGATTTTAGCCCCTAGACGTCGTATAGAATTGAGAATTCTAATTTGTTTTAATTCTAGAAATCAAAAAGGTATGCCGAGAAATACAGCATTTTGCAATGAAAATAAGATAAAGAAAAAAGTTTTGAATACAAGCAAAAGAGATAAAAAAACGCTAATTAAATTAAAGTTCTTTCTTTGGCCTAATTATCGATTAGAAGATTTCGCTTGTATGAATCGGTATTGGTTTGATACCAATAATGGCAGTCGTTTCAGTATGGTAAAGCTACATATGTATCCTCAATTTAAAAATTAACCAAAACCGTGTATTGAAAAAAGGGAAATAAAGATTGACTTTATTTTCTGTGCTGTAGTGTATATATGAAGACAAAAAGATGCACCTATAGATTGTTTTCCATTCCATTCGGCTTGATAATACTAATTTGACAACCTCTCAATATTTATAAATTGAATCAATATTTATAAATTAAAATGATAAAAAAATCTTATTTTATTGGTTTTATTTGAAATTTTAGATATAATTTTTTATCTTTTATGAGTGCGGAAACCTTCTTTTTGTATACTTATTCGAATCCAATTTAAAATGGATATAATTTTTAACAAAATTAAGATTATTGTGTATGACAAATCAAAAAAATGAGTATTATTATTATTGATCAATAAAAACATCTAGCCATAAAAATGGGGCTGGTGGGGAGAGAAGAGGAGAAGATTTCGTTTTATGGTAAAAAAGTCATTTATCTCGATTATTTCGCACGAAGAAAAAGAAGAAAACAAGGGGTCTGTTGTATTTCAAATACTAAGCCTCACAAATAGGATACGAAAACTTTCTTCACATTTGGAATTGCACAGAAAAGACTATTTATCTCAGAGAGGTCTCCGTAAAATTTTGGGAAAACGCCAAAGGATGCTGTCTTATTTGTCAAAGAAAAATAGAATACGTTATAAAGAATTAATTAATCAGTTAGATATTCGGGAATCAAAAAAGCGTTAATTGGAAGAGGTATTTAGAATTATTTGATTTATTAGATCTTGAATTTGAATGAACTAATTTTTGTTTTGCTTTCAGTAATTCATGAAAGAATGATTCGAGGAAAAACCTATGAATATACCAGCTACAAGAAAAGACCTCATGATAGTAAATATGGGTCCCCAACACCCATCAATGCACGGCGTTCTTCGACTCATCGTTACTCTCGACGGTGAAGATGTTATTGACTGTGAACCAATACTAGGCTATTTACACCGAGGAATGGAAAAAATTGCGGAAAACCGAACAATTATACAATATCTCCCTTATGTAACGCGTTGGGATTATTTAGCTACTATGTTCACCGAAGCAATAACCGTAAATGGACCGGAGTTGTTGGGAAATATCCAAGTACCTAAAAGAGCTAGCTATATCAGAGCAATTATGTTGGAGTTGAGTCGTATAGCTTCTCACCTGTTATGGCTCGGTCCTTTTATGGCAGATATTGGAGCACAGACTCCTTTTTTCTATATTTTCAGAGAAAGAGAATTAGTATATGATCTATTTGAAGCTGCCACCGGTATGAGAATGATGCATAATTATTTTCGTATCGGAGGAGTAGCGGCTGATTTACCTCATGGCTGGATAGATAAATGTTTAGATTTTTGCGATTATTTTTTAACAGGAGTTACTGAATATCAAAAACTTATTACACGAAATCCTATTTTTTTAGAACGAGTTGAAGGAGTAGGCATTATTGGGAGAGAGGACGTAATAAATTGGGGTTTATCAGGCCCAATGCTGCGAGCTTCTGGAATACAATGGGATCTTCGTAAAGTTGATCATTATGAATGTTACGATGAATTTGATTGGGAAGTACAGTGGCAAAAAGAAGGCGATTCGTTAGCTCGGTATCTAGTCCGAATTGGTGAAATGACAGAATCCATAAAAATTATTCAGCAGGCTTTAGAAGGAATTCCAGGGGGGCCATATGAGAATTTAGAAATCCGAGACGTTGATAGAGAAAGGAAGCCAGAATGGAATGATTTTGACTATCGATTTATTAGTAAAAAACCTTCTCCTACATTTGAATTGCCAAAACAAGAACTCTATGTGAGAGTCGAAGCCCCAAAGGGAGAATTGGGAATTTTTCTGATAGGGGATCAGAGTGGTTTTCCTTGGAGATGGAAAATCCGCCCGCCGGGTTTTATCAATTTGCAAATTCTTCCTCAGTTAGTTAAAAGAATGAAATTGGCTGATATTATGACAATACTAGGTAGCATAGATATCATTATGGGAGAGGTTGATCGTTGAAATGATAATTGATACAACAGAAATACAAGATATCAATTCTTTTTCTAGATTGGAATTTTTAAAAGAGACCTCTGGAATTATATGGATACTTATTCCTACTTTTACTCTTGTATTGGGAATCACTATAGGTGTACTGGTAATTGTATGGTTAGAAAGAGAAATATCGGCAGGGATACAACAACGTATTGGACCTGAATATGCCGGACCTTGGGGGGTTCTTCAAGCTTTAGCAGATGGGGCAAAACTCCTTTTCAAAGAAAATCTATTTCCATCTAGAGGAGATACTCGTTTATTCAGTATTGGCCCATCCATAGCAGTCATATCCATTTTATTAAGCTATTCAGTAGTTCCTTTTGGATCTCACCTTGTTTTAGCGGATCTGAATATCGGTGTTTTTTTATGGATTGCCATTTCAAGTATTGCTCCCATAGGCCTTCTTATGTCAGGATACGGGTCAAATAATAAATATTCTTTTTTAGGTGGTCTACGAGCTGCTGCTCAATCGATTAGTTATGAAATACCATTAACTTTATGTGTGTTATCAATATCTCTACGTGCGATTCGTTAAGACATAAATTGTTCTCTATTTCTTCCTCGTTATTTCTTTCTTTCTAGGAAAGGGGTGGACTGAATGGAGAAAATATCTTCATTTTTTTATTCATTATTCGAATAGATGAACTAAATCAGATAGTTATATGAGTGAAAGAAAACTGCTTATATATATAACGCAGTAAAAAAATTGAGTCTCATTTTCTATGTATAAGAGTTAGAAAGTTCAGCGGAAATAAACAAAAGCAGAAGAAAGCGTTTACCCCAAGATTAGGCGATTAGTTATCCTAACTTGAAGCGGGCTCAAAAGATCAACCATATTGCGTTTTCACTCTCGTTTATATGTATTATCATACATGTATTACCTTAACACAAACAAATGATTGAACAAAAACGAGTGGATGATTAGAAACACCAAGATACACAAAGGATTTGTAATGGAGATTATGTAAAAGAATATTTCTGCATAATATACAAAGAATATGAATTGGGGCTTTAAGTTGGTAGAAATGATCAAGCAGTACTCCCCACGATTCCGATCCAGAGTATGCTCCTATCCATCGATTAAATAGATGACTGTTGGAAACGAAATAATCCTTTATCTTTATTTTGTAAGTCCCCTTTTTCTTTTCTCAGAAGAAAGAAGAATAGAAACGAAAAAAAAAAGAGAAAGGAATATAATTACAGTAGAAAAAGGATTTTTTTTTAGTCTTTCTTTCTATTCTACTTTTATTCTTTCCTTTCTC